GGCATATATTTTCTTAAACCACCCATAAGAACCATATTTTGACTTTTATTTGGAGAATATCCAACAATAGGCTCCATTGAATGAATAATTGATCCAGATCCTAAAAACAATAATGCTTTCGAATAAGCATGAGTAATCAAATGAAACAAAGCCGTTCGATAAGACCCCATACCTAAAGCTAACATCATATACCCCAATTGAGACATTGTAGAATAGGCTAAACTTCTTTTAATATCGTTTTGAGCAAGAGCTAAAGTAGCTCCTAATAATACTGTTATTATACTTAGCAAAGATATAAAATTCATTATATAAGGTATGACTATGAAAAGGGGAAAAAGTCGAGCTACAAGAAAAATTCCCGCTGCCACCATAGTAGCAGCATGGATAAGAGCTGAAATAGGAGTAGGACCCTCCATAGCATCGGGTAACCATACATGAAGGGGAAATTGAGCAGATTTAGCAACTGCACCAGAAAATAATAGGAAGACACATAAAGTTCCAAATAAAAAATGCACCCCATTAGTAGAAATTACGTTATTAAATATTTCGAACAAGTCTCGAAATTCGAAACTACCTGTTAGCCAATAAAGACCTAAAATTCCTAATAATAAACCAAAATCCCCGATACGGTTAGTCACAAATGCTTTTTGGCAAGCATTTGCGGCAAGGGGTCGTGTAAACCAAAAACCTATTAATAGATAAGAGCACATTCCAACTAATTCCCAAAAAAGATAAATTTGTATCAAATTAGAACTGGTAACTAATCCCAACATGGATGCATTGAAAAAACTCATATAAGCAAAAAATCTCAAGTATCCTTGATCATGAAACATATAATTATCACTATAAATAAGAACCATAACTCCGATAGTAGTGATTAATATTGACATAATAGAAGTAAGTGGATCGATCAAATAGCCAAACTCTAAAGAAAAATCATTATTGATGGTCCAAGACGATATAGATTGATAAATAGAACTTCTATTTATTAGTTGAATAGCTAGGTCGGCTGAAAAAAGCATAACTATACTTAACAAGAAAACACTATGAAAAGACCACATACGTCGAAGACTTTTTGTTGCCGTCGGAAAAAAGATAAGCCCTAGTCCTATTCCCATAGGAACTGGAAGTGGAAGGAAAGGTATGATCCATGCATATTGATATGTATGTTCCATAAAAAATTTATTCTTTCAAAATGATTTCTAATTCACCAGATCCTATCTAATTGTAAAAGAAAAAAATCAAGCAAGATAGGTAAGAACTAAAAAATTTGGATTCTGAATTATTCTCAGTCTTTCGTCAATACTTCAAATAAAATATTCAAATCAAGAAGTGCAAATTGGTCAAATAACATAGGGAACTTATTTGTGAAAACGGAATACTTCGTTTTCAAATAAAAGAAAAATGAAAATTTGGAAATTATGTATATTCTAAGAAACTGGATATTTACATTAGTTTTTAGGTCAAAGTTGGGTTCCTAAATTAAATTGTTCGATGAATTTGATTCCATGTATAAATGGTATAAATGACTAAAAGAAACTGAGATAGAAATAGAAGCTGCTTCTTTTTTCATTTTAGTAACTTAAACCTAGCTTTTCACCTATAAGATTTTTTGTCATTTTCATATACCTATGATTGATTTTTTTATGAGGTTAGTAGCGTATCATCTATCGATAGATAGATAATGAAGAAGAATTCGTTTTGAACAATAGATGTCTTTCACATCCAACGATATTATTGAAAAACCTCTTAAATTTTGAATGGCAGTTCCAAAAAAACGTACTTCTCTGGCAAAAAAGCGTATTCATAAAAGTTTGTGGAAAAGGAAGGGGTATTGGGCAGCGTTAAAAGCCTTTTCATTAGCCAAATCCCTTTCTACTGGTAATTCAAAAAGTTTTTTTGTACCGACACCCAAATAATAAACGATTCAAATAATAGGAATAGGACAAATATTAATTTAGTGTAAAATAGGACTACAAATTGACTATTCTATATGGTATAAAAAATCCTGAAAGCATTTTGTTGCGAAATCAAAATCCCCACCTCGGAAATGATAAAACATACTCAAAATAAACTAGTTGAAACCTTCTCTCTGGTGGGGATTTTGATTTCCCCCATCTCCACCTTTACCTTTCGCACAATCTTTTTTTATGATTTCGTAAGATAGGAGGTAGCACCTTTTAGTTACAAATACAACAATGGAGAGCCTAAAAGACCTGAAAAAAACCTCACTACTAAGTTTATTAAGGTTTATTAAGTTGAATAATTTGAGCATTTACTAAAAAAAGCTCAGAACATTTAATTAACTCATTAAATCTCGACACTTGAATAATAATAGCTTATTATGATTTTAAGTAAGCCGCTATGGTGAAATTGGTAGACACGCTGCTCTTAGGAAGCAGTGCTTGAGCATCTCGGTTCGAATCCGAGTGGCGGCACATTCTCTTCTAAAAGAAATACAATAAGTCCTATAATGAATTCAATTCCGATACCTTATTTAAAAAATGGCTATGATATTTTTTACTGTAGAACATATATTAACTCATATTTCTTTTTCCCTTGTTTCAATTGTAATTACAATTTATTTCATAAGCTTAGTAGTCGATGAAATGATAGGACTCTCTAATTCGTCTGAAAGAGGTCTAATAGCTATTTTTTTCTGTATAACAGGATTATTAATTATCCGTTGGGTTTATTCACAACATTTTCCATTAAGTGATTTATGTGAATCATTAATTTTCCTTTCGTGGAGTTTCTCGATTATTCATATGTTTCCATATTTTAAAAAAAAAAACTTATGCGTAATCACTGCACCAAGTGCTATTTTTACTCAAGGATTTGCTACTTCAAGTCTGTTAACTGAAATACATCAATCCACAATATTAGTACCTGCTCTCCAATCCCAGTGGTTAATGATGCATGTAAGTATGATGTTATTGGGTTATGCAGCTCTTTTATGTGGATCATTATTATCAGTATCTCTTCTAGTCATTACATTTAGAAGAGATATCCCATTTTTTGCTAACAGCCATTTTTTTTTTACTGAGTTATTTTACTTTGGTCAGATGCAATACATGAATCAAAGAAGGAATGTTTTACAAAGCACCTTCTTTGATTCTGCTAAAAATTATTACCGATCCCAATTGATTCAACAATTAGATCATTGGAGTTATCGTGTTATTAGTCTAGGGTTTATCTTTTTAACTATAGGGATTCTTTCCGGAGCAGTCTGGGCTAATGAGGCCTGGGGATCATATTGGAATTGGGACCCAAAAGAAACTTGGGCCTTTATTACGTGGACTATATTTGCGATTTATTTACATACTCGAACAAATACAAATATGAAAGTTGCAAATTCCGCAATTGTAGCTTCTATGGGCTTTTTTATAATTTGGATATGCTATTTTGGGGTCAATCTCTTAGGAATAGGGCTACATAGTTATGGTTCATTTCAATTAACATCTACTTGAATAAAAAAAGGCCTACCGATTAGAGATAGAAAATGGCATAGATAAATAAAAATCTAAGAAATCTTAGTTGAAGTCACCAAGAGCCGTTTGAATCAAGTATTGTATTGATTCAAATGGCTCTCACAAAGGCTAAATCCAGTTACAATTCTTTTGCTATTAATGAGTTAATAAGTCAAAATTTTTTTTATACAAAAATTATCTATAAAAATACTTACATAAAATACTTTGAACCGTATCAACTGATAATGAAAAAACGAAATCTGGGTAAATACCAATACCTATTATGGGTAGCAAGATGGAGATCGAAACAAATAATTCTCGCGGTCCCGAATCAAAAAAATATGAATTTGGAACATTAAATAGCTTGTAGCCATAGAACATCTGGCGTGACATAGATAATAAATAAATAGGAGTTAATATCATCCCCATTGCCATTACACAAGTAATTAGTATTTTTGTCATTAAAAGATATTTTTGACTAGTAATTAGTCCAAAAAAGACTATCAATTCCGCAACAAAACCACTCAGGCCCGGTAATGCAAGAGAAGCCATCGATAATAGACTGAATATCGTGAATATTTTGGGCATTAAGATAGCTATCCCACCCATTTCATCAAGATAAACAAGACGTATTCGATCATAACCCGTTCCTGCCAAGAAAAAAAGCCCAGCACCAATAAAGCCATGAGAGATTATTTGTAAAAGAGCTCCGTTGAGACCTGTATCAGTAATAGAGCCAATTCCTATAATTATGAAACCCATATGAGATACAGAAGAATAGGCTATTCGTTTTTTTAAATTACGTTGGCCAAGAGATGTTAACGCTGCATAGATTATTTGGATCGTACCCACTATTATCAACCATGGAGAAAATATCGAATGAGCGTGAGGTAATAATTCCATATTGATCCGAACCAACCCATATGCTCCCATTTTTAATAAAATTCCAGCTAGAAGCATACAAGTACTGTAATGTGCTTCCCCGTGGGTGTCGGGTAACCAGGTATGTAGGGGTAAAATCGGTAATTTGACAGCAAAAGCAATAAGAAATAAAATATAGAATATTATTTCCAATGCCACAGGATAGGATTGATTAGCTAATATTTCAAAATTTAATGTTGGTTCATTGGAACCATATAAACCCATACCCAGAACTCCCATTAACAGAAAAATGGAACCTCCTGCAGTATACAAAATAAACTTGGTAGCTGAATATAGACGTTTTTTTCCTCCCCATAAGGATACAAGTAAATAAACAGGAATTAATTCTAACTCCCACATGATGAAAAAAAGTAAAAGGTCTCGGGAAGAAAATGATCCTATTTGGCCACTATACATTGCTAACATCAAGAAATGGAAAAATCGTGAATATCGAGTAACTGGCCAAGCCGCTAAAGTAGCTAAAGTAGTAATAAATCCCGTTAATAAAATGGGTCCTATAGAAAGTCCATCTATTCCTAATCGCCAGTAAAAAGAAAAAAAGCGTATCCATTTATACTCTTCTGCCAGTTGTATTAAAGGATCGTCGAATCGAAAATGATAACGGAATGCATAGGTCATTAGAAGGAGTTCTAAGATACATATACATATAGTGTACCACCTAATTATTTTATTTCCTTTCTGAGGGAGAAAGAAAATTAAAGAACCTGCAGATATAGGAAAAGCTACAATTAGTGTTAACCAAGGAAAAAAGTTCATGGTAAAGATAAGCTACACTTAGACCATAAAAAACCCGTACTAAAAAAAAAGAAATAGAAACTATATAGTATTTTAAGCACGGGTTTTTGTCGGTAAAAAAATGGATTAGTGCTATTTTTTTGAACGTATCAATAAGCTAGACCCATGCTACGAGTTGTTTCATGCCATAAATAAACTCGAACACTCAAGAAATCCGTTGGACACGCGGATTCACATCGTTTACAACCAACACAGTCTTCTGTTCTTGGAGCGGATGCTATTTGTTTAGCTTTACACCCGTCCCACGGTATCATTTCTAATACATCTGTGGGGCAGGCTCGAACACATTGAGTACATCCTATACATGTATCATAAATCTTTACTGAATGTGACATTGAATATCGAAATGTTTGAACGTCATAAATTTTCAATCTAATAAACTTGTACATGAATCATGTATTTAGATATCAGATGAATCAATGATTTACCAAAATTTTTATACAAAATTTTTTTATGGATCAGCTTATGCGAAAGAGTCAAGATACTTTTATTTAGTACATCTTCGTAAACAGGAATATGAACCTATATTTAATATCATACATACTAATTGGACTTACTGAATAATAATTTTTTTATTGGAGTTGATAAAGATTCCAATTTTTGAATGCATATTATTTATTCAACAAATTTGCTTGATTGGTACGAGTTGATTTTCTATTACGATAAATTGAGGAAATAATTGCTGGTCCAATAGCTGCTTCAGCGGCTGCAATAGCTATGACAAAAATGGAGAAAATATCTCCTACTAATTGGCGACTATCAAAAAAATCAGAAAATGTTACGAAGTTTATATTAACTGCATTTAGGATAAGTTCAAGACACATAAGGGCTCTAACCATATTTCGGCTCGTGATCAATCCATAGATACCGATAGAAAATAAATAGGCACTCAAAATAAGTACATATTCGAGCATCATTGACCGACTCCTTATCAATCTTGATTCATTTCAATATGAACAACAACTCAACTTCTTCTATTGACTAGAATCTAAAAAGCACGGAACAAGGACATTGGTAATATTGAGAATAGGTAATAGATTGAATTAAAAGCATTTCTTATCGTATCTAGGAACGTTCGAAAGCTTTATTACTGACGAGCTACCGCAATTGCACCTATCAAAGCAAATAAAAGAATTATTGAAATGAGTTCAAATGGAAGAAAAAAATCTGTTGATAAATGAATCCCAATTTGTTGACTATTACTTATCAAATCCTGTTCTACAATATGGTTTGATCTTGTAGTCCAAATAATCCCGTACCATGACGTATCTGGAATAGTAGTAATTAGTGAAAAAAAAATGCTTGTACAAAGCACTGAAGTAACTCCATCTCCAACAGTCCAAAACTGGAAATCTTTGTAATATTCTGAACCATTAATAAACATCACAGCAAAAATGATTAAAACATTTATAGCTCCCACATAAATAAGAAGTTGGGCAGCAGCTACAAAATGGGAATTTGATGAAATATAGAATAAGGATATACAAACAAGAACGAATCCCAATGAAAAGGCGGAATAAATTGGATTAGTAAATAATACTACTCCTAGACCTCCTAATATAAGACCTGATCCCAGAAAGATTAAAAGAAAATCATGTATTGGTCCCGGTAAATCCATTATATATAATATAAAAAAGAAATAAAAAAATAGAAATGTTTCATGACCTTATTGATCGGACCAGGACAAAGGAAAATTATCCGGGATATATTTTTAATTGAAAGAATAGATGTGTATTGATATAGGTCCAACAAGTGGACCAATCTCATTCTTTTTTTGAACTTCCGAATTGAACTTCAAAAAAAATTCCTTTAGATCAAAAGATTACATTAGTAATTAGAAATTTTTCCTAAAAAGGGGTTTAGCCATTTTTGATTTGAGGCGAATTCCAAATTGTTCGAATTGTGTAATCGTCAATTAATGCCAATGGTAAACGACCCAAAGCAATTTGATTATAATTCAATTCGTGACGATCATAGGTAGAAAGCTCATATTCTTCAGTCATTGATAAACAATTTGTGGGGCAATACTCAACGCAATTACCACAAAATATACAGATTCCAAAATCAATACTGTAATTAAGCAATTGTTTCTTTCGGATCCTAGTTTGTAGTTTCCAATCAACAACAGGTAAATCTATAGGGCATACGCGAACACATACCTCACAAGCAATGCATTTATCAAATTCAAAGTGAATTCGACCACGGAAACGTTCTGATGGAATCAATTTCTCATAAGGATATTGAATCGTTACAGGTAAACGATTTGCATGGGATAAAGTAATCATAAAACCTTGACCGATGTACCTTGCAGCTCGTACTGTTTGTTGACCATAATTGATGAACCCAGTTACCATAGGGAACATATCGGGAATAGCTATGAATAATTTGATGGTTGTTTCCTTCTCTTGTTTGAGATAAGTCTAAATATAGACTCGCGTGGTTAGAGTGAAAGGAGTTGGGAAGAAGTTGTTAATAATAAATTACCGAGAGAAATAGGTAAAAGAAATTTCCAGCCAAGATGTAATAATTGGTCTATTCTCAGCCTAGGTAAAGTCCATCTTGTTGTAATAGGAATGAACAAAAACAAATAAGTTTTAACTAATGTAATCAAAATACTAATGATTGTTCCAAAGACTCCGCCTGCTTTTTCAAAAAGTTCAGGAACAAATAGATATGGAATAGAGAAATTCCAACCGCCCAAGTAAAGAACTATTACAAAAAATGAAGAAACTAATAGATTTAGATAGGACGCAACAAAAAAGAAACCAAATTTGATACCTGAATATTCGGTTTGATAACCTGCTACTAATTCTTCTTCGGCTTCTGGTAAATCGAAGGGTAACCTCTCACATTCTGCTAGGGAAGAAATTAGAAAAACGATAAACCCTATAGGTTGACGCCACAAATTCCACCCCCACAAACCATATTTTGACTGTGCTTCAACTATATCAACTGTACTTGAACTATTAGATAATCATAGTCGGTGATAACATTACTGTTACTATCGCTATTACAGAACCGTACATGAGATTTTCACCTCATACGGCTCCTCTAGGAGCCTAAAGAAATTTAAGGACCAGGTTAGTATTATTTAACGTGATATACTTTTATGCTAGATAGAGTCAAAATATATTGAAAAGCCCCGAATTAGTCCAATGTAATTCCGTCTGCTATAAAAAAAGTATTTCTGAATTAATCTCATCCTTTCCTTTTACTTTAATTAAAAAATTGCAATATTTTTTGAGTAATAACTTAATCCGTCAATAAAATACTCCTTTTAGTAATATAGATAACTATTTCAACCCAGCATTTTCGATTACGAAAAAAAAAATGACATTTTACATTACTTCATCACTTATTACAGGGCTTTTATCCCTATGAATATAACTATATTAAAGAAAGAATAAAAAAGATCGCTCTTTTTTATTGGAATTGCACTCTTTCTATTTTGTTCGTTCCTATTCTTCGTTTTCTTCTTTCTCAAAAACGGAAAAAAGGGGGGTCCTTTCACTTTCAAAAAGGATTCTTTCGTTCCTGATAGTTTTTTTCAGTGGATAGGGGCATACTCTGGATCGGAATCGTGGGAAGTACTACCGGATCATTTCTACCAACTTAAAACCCCAATGAGTGTTCCTTTTATGCGGAAATGCTTTTTTGTATAATTTGCATAATCTCTATTACTAATCTTTTGTGTACCTTGGTATTTCTAACCACCCACTCATTTTTTCTCAACTCACTCTTATGGTAATACATACAAACGATAGTGAAAAACCCATAAAAAAGTTGTTTGTTATTTTAAACCCGCTTCAAGTCAGGATGATCAATCAACCGATCTTGGGATAAACAGTGTGAATTACTTATGTTTACTTATGTTTAATCCTTATACATAGGAAATGAGACTTACTATTTTTACTGCAAATTTAGAAGCTGTTTTCTTTCACTCATAGAACTATCTGATTGTGTTCATCAGTCGGGTTAATGAACAAAAAAATAAAGCGATTTCTTTAATTCAGTCAATTTCTTTCTAACGAAAAGAAAAGGAAAATAGGGAAAATATTTCAACGACTCGCACGTAGAGATATTGATAACACGCATAGAGTTAATGGTATTTCATAACTAATCGATTGAGCAGCAGCCCGTAAACCACCTAAAAAAGAATATTTATTATTCGATCCATATCCTGACATAAGAAGTCCAATCGGAGAAATACTTGAAATGGCGATCCATAAAAAAACACCAATATTGAGATCGGCTAGAACAAAATGATAGCCAAAAGGGATTACTAAATAACTTAATAAAATTGATATGACTGCTATGGATGGTCCGATATTGAATAAATAAGTATCGCCTCTAGATGGAAGAAGGTTTTCTTTGAAAAGTAGTTTTGTACCATCTGCTAAAGCTTGGAGAATTCCAAAAGATCCAGCATATTCAGGTCCAATACGTTGTTGTAGCCCCGCAGCTATTTCTCTTTCTAACCACACAATTACTAGTACACCTATTGTGATTCCCACTATAACAGTCAAAATCGGGATAAGCATCCATATGCTCTCATACACCTCTTTTAAGGATTCCCATTTTGAAAAAGCATTGATATCTTGTACTTCTGTTGTATCAATTATCATTTCAACGATCAACTTCTCCCATAATGATATCTATACTACCTAGTATCGTCATAATATCAGCCAATTTCATTCTTTTAACTAACTGAGGAAGAATTTGCAAATTGATAAAACCCGGTGGGCGAATTTTCCATCTCCAAGGAAAAATTTTCCCATCTCCTAGCAGAAAAATTCCCAATTCGCCTTTTGGGGCTTCGACTCTCGCATAAAGTTCTTGTTTCGACAATTCAAAAGTAGGAGAGGTTTTTTTACTAATGAAGCGATAGTCAAAATCATTCCATTGGGAATCCCTTACTTTATCAAAACATCGTATTTCTAAATTCTCAGAGGGTCCTCCCGGAATTCCTTCCAAAGCTTGTTGAATAATTTTGATAGATTCCTCGATTTCACTGATCCTTACTAAATAACGAGCTAACGAATCTCCTTCTTTTTGCCATTGGACTTCCCAATCAAATTCGTCATAACACTCATAATGATCAACTTTACGAAGATCCCATTCTATTCCGGAAGCTCGTAGCATTGGGCCCGATAAACCCCAATTTAATGCTTCTTCTCCACTCAAAATCCCTACTCCCTCAACACGTTCTAAAAAAATGGGATTGCGTGTAATAAGTTTTTGATATTCCGAAATTCCGGTTAAAAAATAGTCGCAGAAATCAATGCATTTATCTATCCAACCATGCGGTAAATCAGCGGCCACTCCTCCGATACGAAAAAAATTATGCATTAATCTCATACCGGTAGCAGCTTCGAACAGATCATATACTAATTCTCGTTCTCGGAAAATGTAGAAGAAGGGAGTTTGTGCACCAATATCTGCCATAAAAGGGCCAAGCCATAATAAATGAGAAGCTATACGACTTAATTCTAACATAATTACTCTGATATAACTGGCTCGTTTAGGTACTTGAATATTCCCTAACTGTTCCGGTGCATTTACGGTTATGGCCTCAGTGAACATAGTAGCCAAATAATCCCAACGAGTTACATAAGGTAAATATTGTATAATTGTTCGATTTTCTGCAATTTTTTCCATTCCTCTGTGTAAATACCCCAATATTGGTTCACAGTCAACAACATCTTCACCATCTAGAGTAATGATGAGTCGAAGAACGCCGTGCATTGATGGGTGGTGAGGTCCCATATTTACTATCATAAGTTCATTTCTTATAATTGGTACATTCATAGGTTGTTCCTTGATTCATTTTTCTAGGAATTGCAGAAAACAAAAAGAAATTCATCAAAATTCATGATCCAATAACCAAAAAATTGAATTTGAGTTCTTTAAATTAACGAATTTTTGGTTCCCGAATATCCAATCGATCAATTAATTCTTTATAACGTATTCCATTTTTTTTTGACAAATAAGCCAGCATTCGTTGACGTTTTCCCAGAATTTTCTTTAGACCTCTCTGCGATAAATAATCTTTTCTGTGCAATTCCAAATGGGAAGTAAGTCTTCGGATTTGCTTAGTGAAATTCACTACTTGAAATTCAACGGATCCCTTGGTTTCTTCTTTTTTTTCTTGTTTTTTGGAAATAACTGAGGAAACTGAATTCTTTAGCATAAAAGCAAATCTTCTCCAACTTTTTAAAAATATGAATTTTATGGATCAGTAATAATAATGTTTGACATGTTAATCTGGTCAATTTTTATTTTTACTATGGGCTTTTTCATTTTATCCAAATTTGGAAAATCAAATAAGTAATAGTCCAACTCTTTTTTTTTATTTGATTCATTCTTTAGATAGAAAAAAGGGTGGAACTCATAACTTAAAAGAGAGAAAAAATAAAACTTTAAATAAAAAAAATCTTTTGATGAATTATAGATCTAAATTGATAGATTATTGAATTAGTATTAATGTATTAGAATAGAGTATAAGACAATATGTGTCGACGTCTATTTAGTTTTTCTGGGAACTATGTTACAGAATAGAAATAGAAAACTATCCTATCATGCGTTTCATATATTTAGAATTGAGGATACATATGTATTCTTAACATACTGAAAGAACTCCCAGTATTGGTATTAAACCAATAACGATTCATACAAACTAAATCCTCTAATTGACAAGTCGGCCAAAGAAAACACTTTAATCTATGAAGACGGTTGCTTTCAACTAAAAATGGATCATAAATTTTTACATTGTGTCTGTTGCAGAATACCAGATTTAGATCGATACCTTTTGTTTTTTTTGAATTGAAAGAAATTAGAATTCTTAACTCTTTTCGACGTCTCGGCGAGAAAATAGTTTCAAGAACAAGCAAACTCGAATTTTTTATGTCTCTATTTCCAATAATTTTTTGCTCTTTTGCTTTTTCTCGATAGCTTGAATTAGTTTGATAATAATTCTTCTGAACTAATGAAATCCGTATGGTTTGATACATAAGAAATGGTCCAGGATTATTTATAGACATACGAACTGGTTCAATAAAAAATACTCCCCTTTGCATCCATTCTGTAACATACGTATGACTCGGCATTATATCTAGATTTATTGTTCCTCTTTGAATAGCGGATAGAGCGCTTTCTCTTGGATTTCGCAAGCTAAGCAGGAGACAATATACTTTGATATTTTTCATTATGGTTAGATTGAAAAAAAAAGACCATCTCAATTGAACAAGCAAATGACTTGTTAGGAAAAAATCGAGGTCTTCTTCTGGATTACTTTCGTTTATACGTTTTTTTATGTCTGATTGCACACTATCGTTTAAAAAAGAACTATAGTCTGAAACATCTTTTTCTTGGTTTAAGAGAAGGGATCCAAGATTCCATTTGTGCTTTAGAGCGATATTCTTTTTTTCACTCAAACTTTTCTTTTCATTAAAATTTAAAAGAAGTGATTTGATTGGTATCATCCATAGTTTTAGTTTATATACATTATAAAGCAGTATCAATTCTGGTAAGAACCAAAGTTCTTCATTCAAAATAGGAAATTCTTCGTTCATTCCCAGCCAATCGAAAAAGCTTTGAATACTTAGGTTGGTTTGCTCAGTTTGGTGATTCGGAAAATCAAAAAGATCCCTCTTATCGATTTCTTCAATTAATTGATAATTACTTATCTTAGTATTCGTGGTATTGGTCTGGATCCAGGCTTCAATATCTAACCTTTTTCTAAGACATAAATGGATAATTCTGTAATAAAAAAACGATTTATCCATATCTGTAATAGCTTTTTCGCCTAAAGAATTGTTATCTCCTAGCGTAAAAAGTTTTCTTTTATTTGTGTTGTAATTATAGGATATTTTTTGGTTATTCTTTACTTCTGATGGTAAAACAAAAATATATGCGGTCTTCTTATTTTCATAATTAATAGATTTATATGATAAGAGATCATATCGAGAATTTTTTTTTAAATTCCCTTTGTGATTTGATAATGAGTTTAATCTATAATCATAAATTTCCTTTTCGTAACGAATTAACCCAGCGTTTTCATAGAAATACCATTTTAATAAATCCTTATTTTCATTTTGTCTTATAGAGCGGCGATTTTTTTTATTTTTCCATTTTTTTTGTACCAATCCAGACCATCTAATATGAGATATATTATATTGATAATGATTCTGTAACCAGCTTTTCCATTGATTTTTTCCATAAGTAAGAAGTTTCTTATCTGTGAATTCCGAATCAAATATTCCTTGTATTCCAAAATCATCCTTTATTTCATCCTTGATAAAAAGAGATGTTTTATGATATTGAAGTGCGGATTTGAATCTTAAGTTGTATAAGTTAAAAACGTGGCTTTGTGATAATTTATACCCAACATAGGCTTGTGATAAAGAGGATAAGTCAAAAATAAAAATTGAATTTTTATTACTAATATAAAAACAGGACTGTCTAAAGTTTCTAAAGTCCATTTTTTTTTCTTTTTTATTTGCTTCATTATTGTAAGTGTACTTATCCATTTTTTTTTTTGATTCAAAATGAAAAAAAAGTTGTCCTTTGATCCTTATTATATTAATAACGAGGAGGATAGCAATGTCTATTCTTTCAATAAAAAATTGGATAAAATACTGCGAGTTAAAGATTAATCGAGTAATTTGTTTTTTTACTATTTGACAAATAATTTTTATTTTTTTTAATTCTAATCTTTTTACGGCATGCCGCTTTTTGTTAAACCTATTATTTATCTCAGAAATTCGAAAATCCTTTTTCTTGTCTTTTAGTAGTTTTTCTAGTTGATTTCTGATTGTGCTTGTTCTAATAGTCATATCTTGCATTTTTTTTTCTGTTAGCGAATGTTTTGTACAATTTTTAGATCGACTTGGAATGGGCGATTCGTGAATTAATTTTGTATTTTTTATCAAATCTTTTTCGTTTTTAGTTTCACCCCATTCATCTAGTTCGCTCAACCCAAATAAAAGAATTCTATTTTTTTTTGAGGGGTCGTTTATTAGGCTGTTTAGAAATAGACCACTTTTGTTAATCCAGTTTTTTATTTCTTTTACTTTTAACATTTTTAAAATTAAAAAACAATTTGTTTTCAATTTTATCATTTTTTTTATGAGTTCTTTAAAAATGGGGACAAAAAAGGAAGGTTGGTTTTGGGGTGAACCAAAAGGCTGTTTGGTTGGCCTCCCCCACACAGTTAAAAAACAAAATTTTTTTTTTTTTTCTTTCTTTTTCAAGCGATCCATTTGAGGAAATTCAGATTTCGATCTATACCAAGGTTTCAGATAGAAAGGAAATAGGATCTTTATTTGAATACCTTCACTTAACCAGTTTTTGGGCAAGTCTTTTTCGGATAGTTCAACACCACTATAAGTACATTTAACATGCCTTTCCTTATTCCAATTTTCAAAATCTTCGGACCATTCGGGAAATTGAAATAATAAGATACGGCCAATATTTTTAGCTATTATCAATAAGGGTAATATAATATATTTACGAAGAAGTGATTTCATTATTAATATACAACTCCTTTTTACTTGAGGAGTTAGAATACCATTCTCAGGTTCTGCTTCTATTCCGAGCTCTATTGTTGCTTCTCTTTTATACTTCTCATTTTTTTCTGAAAGTTCAAATTCTTTAGTTTTTTTCATCCAATTTCGGAAAATTTGTTTACTCAGTCCAGAGATATAAAAATAAGAAAGGATTGATTTCTCAAGTTTGTACAAAAAAAGTGGGGAGGATACATTTCCTTGAGACAGTTTTAAAATAGGTATTTTAC